AAATACCGCTGTTTTTAGTTTTGGATCTTCCAAACCATTCCCGCAGTGGATCCGGACCAATTTTTTTCTGATCCTTCGATAAAAAGATTCATTCTCCTCATAAAAAAGAGGAGGTAGAACCAATAAAGATTTCTTTTTCGATTCATCTCTGGAGTTGAATACCTCATTCAAGAATTTTTTTTGATCCAACCCGTAGGAATCAATAGAAAAGGCAAATCCCCTATGATACACCAGATCCGGCTCGGTTATTGATAGAGTGAATAGATCTGCCATTTCTTGAAATCTCTCTTCTGATTCAAAATCGTGGTGTAACGTGTATCCCCCTTTGTTCCGGTTATGGAATAGATGAAATAAATCCAAAAATGGATTTTTTTTCAAGAATGAAATCTTATTGGAACTGTCCATATCTGGTTCATCCTTCGGAACCATATCACATCCCGGATCTGATGAAATAGGATGAATTGAGACGGTATTTTGTAAATACGTAATTATCTTGAATATATCAACCATTTCTTTATTTTCCGATCGCCTGGAAGGGACAAAAGAAACATCTTGTTTTTTCTTCAAAAATTTCTGATCTCTAGTGGACCTCTCAGTAGGATTCGAACCCAGATGAAGTTCTGACCATCTGTCAGAGAAAAAAGAACGAATTGATCTTGTAGGATTCCCAAGAAATTCTTCGATTTCTTTCGGAAGCAGATGATTATTCATCTGCTTCTCACGTTTCGTGAATAGCCGGGACATTGAGGAAGATCCAAAAAGGCATTTCGGGAATCGATCTGATTCTATCTCTGTTCGTTCCGTTTGAAGAAAGGAAGGATCCCAAAGAATCGATCTTTCTTTTAGTTGCTGAATCTCTGTTTGATCGATCAATGTGTGATATTCTGAATCCTCATTTCTAATGGAATCGAAATGATCTCTGGATTGATCAGAGGATCCTTTCGATTGGCTAGAATCCGTTACTTGAACGAAAATAGATCTTGTGGAATCATATTGAATATTTGACAATACATTCCGTACCCTGCTAAAAAACCAATCCTTGTTTACCAACCACACATTGTCTAACCAAATCCAATTCTCTCTCGATACGTTCCTCAAAAAATCCGATTCGTGCTGATTCTTCCCCCAACTAACGAAGAGATCTTGGCGGAATTGCCACATATGAAATTGAGCACAATTTTGCAAAGAAATACCCCACTTGTTTCTCGAGAAGAGATGGGAAACGTGCTCAATATCATTTGATTGAATAGTTGCCTCAGCTCCTTGTTGTTTGAAGAAACCCTCCCCTTCAATTGGTCTTTTTTCACGAAAAGCAGACATGAGATAACAAATCAAGTCTTTCCCTAAGATTTCGAATAGCTGTCCCGAATTCAAGTTGATTATGTTTCGCTTCTTCCTCGGAGAAAGACGATCAAACAATTCCCAATCATGGTCCTTGCGGATCGGATCATCCGTATAGGATAAAAAAAGAAACTCCAGATATTTGCTATCTTTCTCTTTGAATGAGATCTCAATTCCAGCTACGGTTTCATTAGCTATCTTACAACTGGAATCCCTCTTTTTTCCGATCCGGTTCCTACACCACTGCGAACCCCGGTTCGATTCAGGCATGATACACTTTTTATTTATTGGGAGAACCCAAGTACTCTCTTGCGGATCCATGAAACAACTCTCAGAAATCTTTTTCTCTTTTGGAAGATACAGGAGTGAAACAATCAATCTATTGATATTGGAAGACCAAAAAGATTCTTCCAATGTCTCATTTCTGGGTCCAATGGAATTCATAGGTATAGGAAGAAGCTCCATCAAATAGAGATTTTTTCTTTCGACCATCTTTCGATTGGTAATACGAGATATAAGGACCACTACTACAAGCAGTACTACACCTTTGATCGTGAAATATCGATTGCTTGTTGAACCCTGTGAATCACGTGAAAGTAGGATACTCCAAATTCGGGGGTCAGAGAGTTTCATAAAACGTTCTTGGTGGAAAAAAATGTGAGTGAAAGATCCCACTGAATCGAATTTGATCCATGAATCTAAGAAATAGTGAGAATTCTTGATCTCACTCAATATCTCTCTCAATTCGAAGATCCAGGATTTGAATTGATATCGTTTCATTGATTCCTCCTAAAGATTTTCATTGATTCCTCCTAAAGATTTCATTTCAATTGGAATTTGGTTATTCACGATGTACAATGAGCCCTGTTAAGCATCCATGGCTGAATGGTTAAAGCGCCCAACTCATAATTGGCAAATTCGTAGGTTCAATTCCTGCTGGATGCACGCCAATGGGAACGTTCAATAAGTCTATTGGAATTGGCTCTGTATCAATGGAATCTCATCATCCATACATAACGAATTGGTATGGTATATTCATACCATAACATATGAACAGTAAGAACTAGAATTCTTATCGATACTGGAACTCATAGGGAAGAAAATGGAGTTATGGATGGAATCAAATATGCAGTATTTACAGAAAAAAGTATTCGGTTATTGGGGAACAATCAATATACTTCTAATGTCGAATCAGGATCAACTAGGACAGAAATAAAGCATTGGGTCGAACTCTTCTTTGGTGTCAAGGTAATAGCTATGAATAGTCATCGACTCCCAGGAAAGGGTAGAAGAATAGGACCTATTATGGGACATACAATGCATTACAGACGTATGATCATTACGCTTCAACCGGGTTATTCTATTCCACCTCTTATAGAGAAAAGAACTTAAAGCAAAATACTTAATAACACGGCGATACATTTATACAAAACTTCTACCCCGAGCACACGTAATAGAGCCATAGACAGTCAAATGAAATCCAATCCACGAAATAATTTGATCTGTGGACAGCATCATTGTGGTAAAGGTCGTAATGCCAGAGGAATCATTACCGCAAGACATAGAGGGGGAAGTCATAAGCGTCTATACCGTAAAATCGATTTTCGACGGAATGAAAAAGACATATCTGGTAGAATCGTAACCATAGAATATGACCCTAATCGAAATGCATACATTTGTCTCATACATTATGGGGATGGCGAGAAAAGATATATTTTACACCCCAGAGGGGCTATAATTGGAGATACCATTATTTCTGGTACAGAAGTCCCTATATCAATGGGAAATGCCCTACCTTTGAGTGCGGTTTGAACTATTGATTTACGTAATTGGAAGTAACCAATTAGGTTTACGATGAAACCTAGAAATCAATCACTGATCCAATTTGAGTACCTCTATGGGATAGACCTCAACAGAAAACTGTTGAGTAACGGCAGCAAGTGATTGAGTTCAGTAGTTCCTCATAGAAAATTATTGACTCTAGAGATATGGTAATATGGAGAAGACAAAATGGTTTGAAGCACGCACAGAACCGGAAGCGCCCCTTGTTTCAAAGAGAGGAGGACGGGTTATTCACATTTAATTTGATGGTCAGAGGCGAATTGAAAGCTAAGCAGTGGTAATTATAAAGATCCCCCCGGGGAAAAATAGAGATGTCTCCTACGTTACCCGTAATATGTGGAAGTATCGACGTAATTTCATAGAGTCATTCGGTCTGAATGCTACATGAAGAACATAAGCCAGATGATGGAACGGGGAGACCTAGGATGTAGAAGATCATACATGAGTGATTCGGCAGATTTGGATTCCTATATATCCACTCATGTGGTACTTCATCATACGATTCATATAAGATAAAGATCCATCTGTCTAGATATCATCATATACATCTAGAAAGCCGTATGCTTTGGAAGAAGCTTGTACAGTTTGGGAAGGGGTTTTTAAAAGAAGAATCTACTTCAACCGATATGCCCTTAGGCACGGCCATACATAACATAGAAATCACGCTTGGAAAGGGTGGACAATTAGCTAGAGCGGCGGGCGCTGTAGCGAAACTGATCGCAAAAGAGGGTAAATCAGCCACATTAAGATTACCATCCGGGGAGGTCCGTTTGATATCCAAAAACTGCTTAGCAACAGTCGGACAAGTGGGTAATGTTGGGGTGAATCAACAAAGTTTGGGTAGAGCCGGATCGAAGTGTTGGATAGGTAAGCGTCCTGTAGTAAGAGGAGTAGTTATGAACCCTGTAGACCATCCCCATGGAGGTGGGGAAGGGAAAGCCCCAATTGGTAGAAAAAAACCCACAACTCCTTGGGGTTATCCTGCGCTTGGAAGAAGAAGTCGGAAAAGGAAAAAATATAGTGATAGTTTTATTCTTCGTCGCCGTAAATAGGAATATTGAAAATAGCATTTTTTGAATTTGAAATAATGTGATGGGCGAACGACGGGAATTGAACCCGCGCGTGGTGGATTCACAATCCACTGCCTTGATCCACTTGGCTACATCCGCCCCTTATCTAGCTAAAGGATTTTCTCTTTTTTCCATTCATCATTATTGTATTTATTCTTACCTTCATACTTAGATCGAGATATTCTATTGGACATAGAATGCCAATCTTTAAAATGTAAAAAAAGGAGTAATCAGCTGTGGCACGTTCACTAAAAAAAAACCCTTTTGTAGCTAATCATTTATCAAGAAAAATTGAAAAACTCAACATGAGGGAGGAGAAAGAAATAATAGTAACTTGGTCTCGGGCATCTACCATTATACCCAAAATGATTGGCCATACAATCGCTATTCATAATGGAAAGGAACATTTACCTATTTATATAACAGATCGTATGGTAGGTCACAAATTGGGAGAATTCGCGCCGACTCTGACTTTCGCGAGACATGCGAGAAACGATAATAAATCTCGTCGTTAATTTGGAAAAAAAATAGATACTTATCATTCATTGGCGGGAGATAACCTTATGATAAAGAAAAAGAACTCAAATTCGAGTGGAGAAGTAAAAGTTTTAGCTCAACATATATGTATGTCTGTTTTCAAAGCGCAAAGAGTAATTGATCAGATTCGCGGGCGTTCTTATGAGGAAACACTTATGATATTGGAACTTATGCCCTATCGAGCATCTTATCCCATTTTAAAATTGGTTTATTCCGCAGCAGCAAACGCTAGTCGTAATATGGGTTTGAACGAAACCGATTTATTCATTAGTAAAGCCGAAGTCAATGGAGGTTCTTTTGTGAAAAAATTAAGACCTAGAGCTCGAGGACGTAGTTATCCGATAAAAAGGCCAACTTGTCATATAACAATTGTATTAAAAGATAAATCAAAATTATTTTTCGATGAATTTCAGATTTAGATTCATATTTAGAAAAAAATAGATGGAAAGATAATATAATAAAAAATATGGGACAAAAAATAAATCCGCTTGGTTTCAGACTTGGTACAACCCAAAATCATCATTCCTTTTGGTTCGCACAACCAAAAAATTTTTCTGTAGGTCTACAAGAAGATGAGAAAATACGGAATTGTATAAAGAACTATGTACAAAAAAATAAAAAAATATCCTCAGGTTTCGAAGGAATTGGAATTGCGCGTATAGAAATTAAAAAAAGAATTGATTTAATCCAGATTATAATTCATATTGGATTCCCAAATTTATTAATAGAGGTCCAAACACGAGGAATCGAAGAATTACAGATGAATGTACAAAAAGAATTTCGTTCTGTGAACCGAAGAATCAACATTGCTATCACACGAATAGAAAAACCTTATGGAGACCCCAATATTCTTGCAGAATATATGGCTTCTCAATTAAGAAATAGAGTTTCATTTCGAAAGGCAATGAAAAGAGCTATTGAATTAACTGAACAAACAGATACAAAAGGAATTCAAATACAAATTGCAGGACGTATTGACGGAAAAGAAATTGCACGTGTCGAATGGATCAGAGAAGGTAGGGTTCCTCTACAAACAATTCGCGCTAAAATCGATCATTGTTCCTATACAATTCGAACTATCCATGGAGTACTGGGCCTCAAAATTTGGATATTTGTGGATGAAGAATAATAGACCTTTATTTATCTTGTCATTCTATTATTTATCTTGTCATTCTATCCAGTAATATAGCGATATATAGAACAAAAAACTAGAAACTTTTTCTGTTAATAAAAAAAAAAGAATTCGAATTCTATTCTATAAGGTTGAATAAAAAAGAAATTTACTTTTTTTTTTTATAATTGCTATGCTTAGTGTGTGACTCGTTAGTTTTTTCTTTATAGTTTTTAGTAGGATCAAAAAAAGACTGATCCCTAATATTAATTCAATAACTACAACTACTATATAAAAAAAAATTTTTAAACTAATAACTAACTTATTGCTTCATATTGTCGAGATCCCCAAAACAGTCACTATATGACCGGATCAATCATATAGTTGTAACAACTGAAATTGTTCCATAACAAAAAGATATGATTGTGGATTTAAAATAAAAAAATAAAAGGATGCGGATAAATGGAAAGGTGATAGAAAGAGAGAATAAAAATATCAATGATATATAATTCCAATATGTATGGTCTATGAATTTCCTCATATAAATAAAAGGCAGTGTAATAAAGCATTAATTTCATATTGTTTTAATATTGTTTAATATTGTATCGATTGATATATAAATAATAAATGATATATAAATAATAAAGAGCTTCCGGTTAATAGAAACTGAGGAGATTGACTCGGAAACAGATTTTGTTGAGAGCTCCATTGCAGAGTTCAGGCCTAATCATTAATGGAGAAGCTATAGGAACGACGAAACCTGTGACTATATAGGATTCTATTAAAAAGAATCCAGATGATTGAGCAGGCGGGATGGCGGAATGAACCAAGAACAATTTTTTTTTTTACTCGGAGAGGTTGTGGATTGATCCTACGAATAAAGCAGGAAAAGGAAAGAGTCAATATTCGCCCGCGAAACCCTTATTTCTTATTTATTGGATTCCAATATTGTCTTGATTCAATAATTTATTAAAAGAAAAGTAAAAAAAAAAAAAATAAGGATCTGGTATAAAAAGAAACGTTATCTATATCTAGAAATAGACAAATCTAACCGTATATACAGCTTCTTATCTAATAAATGAAATATAATATTAATAAATCCCATTACTTAGTTTAATGTATTAGTTATTAAATACATGTGCATCTGTAATATTATCGAATCCTTTCATTCGTGAGGAGCTGGATGAGAAGAAACTTTCATGTCCGGTTCTGTAGTAGAGGTGGGAAAAAACCATCAACTATAACCCCAAAAGAACCAGATTTCGTAAGCAACATAGAGGAAGAATGAAAGGAATATCTTGCCGGGGTAATCATATTTGCTTCGGCAGATATGCTCTTCAGGCACTTGAACCCGCTTGGATTACCGCTAGACAAATAGAAGCAGGACGAAGAGCAATGACACGATATGCGCGTCGTGGTGGAAAAATATGGGTACGTGTTTTTCCCGATAAACCTATTACAGTAAGGCCCGCAGAAACACGTATGGGGTCGGGAAAGGGATCTCCGGAATATTGGGTATCTGTTGTTAAACCCGGTCGAATACTTTACGAAATGGGCGGAGTCTCAGAAACTGTAGCCAGAGCAGCAATTTCAATAGCTGCGTGCAAAATGCCTATAAAAACTCAATTTGTTATTTCAGGATAGGGATGTAGAACTAAATATAAAAAAGGGATGAAAAAACAACCAGGAGTCTCTTTATTTCTAGACAAATACTATTTCTTCTTTTTCCTCATTCTTTGCATTGAAATAAAAAATTCAAATAAAAATGATATGATTCAACCTCAGACCCTTTTGAATGTAGCAGATAACAGTGGAGCTCGAGAATTAATGTGTATTCGAATCATAGGAGCTGGTAATCATAGATATGCTCATATTGGCGACGTTATTGTTGCTGTAATTAAAGAAGCAGTGCCCAATATGCCTCTAGAAAGATCAGAAGTAATAAGAGCTGTAATTGTACGTACATGTAAAGAACTCAAACGTGACAACGGTATGATAATACGATATGATGACAATGCAGCGGTTGTCATTGATCAAGAAGGAAATCCAAAAGGAACTCGAGTTTTTGGCGCGATTGCTCGGGAATTGAGACAGTTGAATTTTACTAAAATAGTTTCATTAGCTCCCGAGGTATTATAAAGACTCATAGTCATAGATCAAAGACTCATAGTCATAGATCAAATTAGGATATTGTTCTAGTAGGATATCTGAAATAAACCCAATTAATAGATTGTGTCTCACGCATATACTTTTACTAAATTTAATAATTAATTTAATAATAAATTTCAAATTAAATTAAATAATGAATACTTTGAAGTATTCAAATAAAAAAACATGTTGATTATATCAAAATTAGGAAGCACCAATAATTATAATTCGTCATGGGCAGAGACACTATTGCTGATATAATAACTTCTATAAGAAATGCTAACATGAGTAAAAATGGAACGGTTCGAATAGTATCCACAAATATCACCGAAAACATTGTTAAAATACTCCTACGAGAGGGTTTTATTGAAAATGTTCGGAAACATCAGGAAAGTAATAAAAATTTCTTGGTTTCAACCTTGCGCCATAAAAGAACTAGGAAAGGAATATATAAAACGATTTTAAAACGTATAAGTCGACCCGGTCTACGAATTTATTCCAACTATAAAAAAATTCCTAAGATTTTAGGTGGAATGGGAATTGTAATTCTTTCCACTTCTCGAGGCATAATGACAGATCGAGAAGCTAGACTAGAAAAAATTGGAGGAGAAATTTTGTGTTATATATGGTGATCCTCCTCTGGTATCCTAATTTTATTTCTAACTCCCTATTTGTGAAATAGAGAGGAAAGGTGAGTTATATAACTCTTCCTCCATTAGTTGATACTTCAAAAAGGTTTCCTGGAATGAAAAAAAAAATGATTCATGAAGGTTTAATTACCGAATCATTTCCCAATGGTATGCTCTCCGAATCCGTTTATATTTTATATAATAAAGATCTAATTCTAGGTTATATTTCGGGGAAGATACGACGCAGTTTGATACAAACACTGCCGGGGGATAGAATCAAAATAAAAATAAGGCAATATTATTCATTCAACCAGGGGACGTATAATTTATAGACTTCGGAACAAAGATTCGAACGATTAGATAGATTCTTTTTGAAAAAATCCCTTTCATCAAAGATACAATTTGAAGCAAAAAAAAAAAAAAAAACACAAGAGACTTATTTTCTTCCAAGGAATAGATTAAAAATTAAAGTAAGGAGTAAGAAATATGAAAATAAGGGCTTCTGTTCGTAAAATTTGTGAAAAATGTCGACTGATCCGTAGGCGTGGACGAATTATAGTGATTTGTCCCAATCCGAGACATAAACAGAGACAAGGATAATCTTTCTAAAGTTTCTCAAAGAGTGGTTATGTAAAAATAAAAGATTTGTTTTAACATAAAATGGATATCTCCATATCTTTTTATATATTTCTGATTCATATTTATGAGATGATAAAATATGGCAAAACCTATACAAAGAATTGGTTCGCGTAGGAATGGGCGTATTAATTTACGTAAGACTGGACGTAGAATACCAAAAGGAGTTATTCATGTTCAAGCCAGTTTCAACAATACCATTGTAACTGTTACAGATGTACGAGGTCGAGTGGTTTCTTGGGCCTCCGCCGGTACTTCTGGATTCAAAGGCACAAGAAGGGGAACACCCTATGCTGCGCAAGCAGCCGCTTTAGATGCTATTCGTACTGTAGTAGATCAAGGTATGCAACGAGCAGAAGTTATGATAAAAGGTCCTGGTCTCGGAAGAGACGCAGCATTACGGGCTATTCGTAGAAGTGGTATACTATTAAGTTTCGTACGTGATGTAACACCTATGCCACATAATGGATGTAGACCTCCCCAAAAAAGACGTGTGTAAAAAAAAGAATTAAATTAAATGGATTTCAAGAGAAATAAACGATTCAATGATCTGATCAAATAATAATATTAGTATGGTTCGAGAGGAAATAGCAGGATCCACTCGAACACTACAGTGGAAATGTGTTGAATCAAGAGTAGACAGTACGCGTCTTTATTATGGTCGTTTCATTCTGTCCCCGCTCATGAAAGGGCAAGCCGATACCATAGGTATTGCCATGCGAAGGGCTTTACTTGGAGAAATAGAAGGAACATGTATCACACGTGCTAAATCAGAGAAAGTGCCACATGAATATTCTACGATAGTAGGTATTGAGGAATCGGTACATGAAATTTTAATAAATTTGAAAGAAATTGTATTGAGAAGTAATTTGTATGGAGTTAGAGACGCATCCATTTGCGTTAGAGGTCCTAGATACGTAACCGCTCAAGATATCATCTCACCGCCTTCCGTGGAAATAGTTGACACAACACAGCATATAGCTAACCTGACGGAACAAATTGATTTGCATATTGGATTACAAATCAATAGAGATCGCGGATACCGTATGAACCCCACAAATAACTCTCAAAACGGAAGTTATCCTATAGATGCTGTATCCATGCCTGTTCGAAATGCAAATCATAGTATTCATTCTTATGGAAATGGAAATGAAAAACAAGAAATACTTTTTCTAGAAATATGGACGAATGGAAGTTTAACTCCTAAGGAAGCACTTTATGAAGCTTCTCGTAATTTGATTAATTTATTTATTCCTTTTCTGCATGCGGAGGAAAGGAACATTCATTTCGAGGAAAATAAAAACAGGTTTACTCTACCTCCTTTTCCCTTTCAAAATGGATTAACTAAGCTAAGGAAAAACAAAAAAGGAATTCCATTGAAATGTATTTTTATTGACCAATTAGAACTATCTCCTAGGGCCTATAATTGTCTCAAAAAGTCCAATATACATACATTATTGGACCTTTTGAGTAACAGTCAGGAGGATCTTATGAGAATTGAATATTTTCGTACAGAAGATGTAAAACGGATATTGGACACTCTACAGAAACATTTCGCAATCCATTTACCTAAGAATAAGTTTTCATTTTAAAGAAATTTTTTCATATTCTTTTTTTATTAAAAAAGAAAAAAACTTTATTTTTTATCTTCGACACACAATTCGTATTTTCGCGAAATAGATCATAATAAAATTCATGTATCTAGGGAGGATTCACTTTAGAAGCGACTATTCCCTAGATACCTACATCGTGGTATTTCACAGTCGAATCAATTTGAAAAAGACCTAAAGTTAGAGATTTATCAATAGGTAATGTTGCTCCAATACCTAACCAAAGAGCTACTGCGGTACCGATCAAAAAAACTGTTGTAGCTACTGGACGACGAAATGGATTTTGGAATTTATTAACATTCTCCAAAAAGGGTACTGTTAATAATCCTGTTGGTACTGAAACCATTAAAAGAACACCCAATAATTTATTGGGTACTGTGCGGAGTATTTGAAATACAGGAAAAAAGTACCATTCGGGCAATATTTCCAAAGGAGTTGCAAATGGATCCGCCGGTTCACCAATCATTGATGGTTCTAGGACTGCTAAGCCGACATTACATGTAATAGTACCTAGAATTACTACCGGAAAAATATATAAAAGATCATTGGGCCATGCGGGTTCTCCATAATAATTATGCCCCATCCCTTTGGCCAATTTAGCTCTTAATACAGGATCGCTCAAGTCAGGTTTCTTTGTTATTGGGATAGGTGAATTCTTATGGATCCATCCCCCGAAAGAACCGGACATGATAATTTTTCATCATCCGGCTCGAGCAAGATTCAAAAGAATTACAGAAATAGATTGATAGAAAATCTATATTTTATAGATATCCACACATATAAAATAGAATGATTCCATGTAAGTGATAAAGGATTTACTAGGCCCCATTTCTGAAGTTGCACCTATTCATATTCAGTGCAAATAATTTAGTTCTTACAGATAAATGCTCAATATCCAAGTAAGCTTAAAAATTGGATCATAATCAAGGGCTTTTTGGACTGTCTCATGTCTTTTTGATTTTATTCGTTTTTTCCCCACAACATCTCGATTTTATTACATACAAAGTCTTTACTTGTTACTAATAAAGTCTAGCCTCTGTTCTTCCTTAGATCTCTTATTTCACTCCGATAGTATCATATTATAGATCGAGGTCGATGCAGAGGAAATGAATGCATTTCCATACTATAAATAAGTAAGTGGGATAGATAAAACATTGGATCGTGCCACATCACTTATTCTACAGGATCTTACGGAGCCTGTTCATGCATGACATAATTCGGACATGATCATAGAAAAAATTCTCCTCAAGCGAACCGGCCTATCCTATGCTACATAGGGGGATTTACGTGGTGGTTGGATGCGGAGACACGTTTGGTTGTGAATTTCAACGTGGCGGATAAAATAATATATCGGCATGGCCCAATCAATAGTTCAAGTCACACACTCCCATAATCCATCCATCCTCTCTTCGGAGAATCCACTTCAACTATTCTTATCAAATAAGAACTAAACTACTTCGGAGTTGAAGAGAAGTATCAAAAAACATGTCTTATTTTTTCAATAATACATATTTGTAGCAATGAAATACTATTATTCTTTCCCGATAGGATATATCAGAAATTACAAATATCTATGATCTGTTTTCTCTATAAAATAAAGCTATAACTATAAAGGACCTGAAATACCTTGCTTACGTATCATTGGGAAGTGCATTAACATAAATACGGCAGTAAGAAGAGGCAATACAAAAGTGTGTAAACTATAAAAACGAGTCAAGGTAGATTGACCCACACTAGCACTTCCACGTAATAACTCTACCAAAGGAGATCCTATTATAGGAATAGCGTCAGGCACGCCTGTCACAATTTTTACTGCCCAATAACCAATTTGGTCCCGAGGTAAGGAATAACCAGTTACACCAAAAGATGCAGTCAATACAGCCAGAACCACACCTGTAACCCAAGTTAATTCGCGGGGTTTTTTAAACCCACCTGTAAGATACACACGAAATACGTGCAGAATCATCATTAGAACCATCATACTTGCTGACCATCGATGAACTGATCGAATTAACCAACCAAAGTTAGCTTCAGTCATTATGTATTGAACAGAGGAAAAGGCCTCCGTAACAGTTGGACGATAGTAAAAAGTCATAGCAAAACCCGTAGCTATTTGTACTAAAAAACAAGTAAGCGTGATTCCTCCTAAACAATAAAATATGTTGACATGAGGAGGAACATATTTACTAGTTATATCATCCGCAATCGCTTGAATCTCGAGACGTTCCTCGAACCAATCATATACTTTATTGAGATAGGGAATCCGAAAGGACCCCCCCCCCGAGAACCGTATATAAGAATTTCATCTCGTACGGCTCAAACAGAAACACACAAATACCGATTTTGACGGATATGCAATAGAAAGTTCAAAACTTCTTAGCTGCTCGATGCAATTTGTGCCAAAGATGGGAAGTAAAAAAAATCCGAAATCTCTTCTTTGTGATGCTAATGCCAAAAATATCAAGTTAGCTCGTACACCTTTCTTTTTCTTTATATTGCTCGTTCCAGGCCTCTTGAATCTTCTCTTTCCTATTTTTGTTTGTTTTTGTTATTTAATTTGTTGTTTTTTGTGCGTAATGCGGGTCGACTTTTGTTTTACTGTTGATAGGAATTCCCTTGTTAAGACCCTATAAATCAATTAAAACCTCAGATTCATACAAGAACCACGATGATTTAATCCCAAGCTAAATAAAAGGATTCTTTGAGTAAAAACCATTTAATCATCAATTATTCAATTTCAATGAATGGATGTAATGACTCAACAAAATCTAGAGAAAGAAGTTGTTCTTCAGATAAAATTAATTTCATAAGTCTAAAGAAAGAAAAATTATTTAATTTAGGAAATACCCATCTGAAATTTTTTTTAGTCCGGTTGCGAGGTCTAAATAATAGGTATGAATCATAGTTAGAATATTTTTTTTTTCTTACTTTTTTCTATAATATTCCGTGTTCCGGATATTAGCATAAATATCCGACGGGGTGGAATCATCTTAATAGAGATGACAGGGCCGTTCTCTGTATTATCAATAGGATCAATTATAACAAGTCACACGCTCATATTCCGGAAATACCGAAAAAAGAAATACCACAGTCGAACTACCAAAAAGGTCTATAAATCCAAGTTTTAAATAATTTTTTTTTTTATTGAAAAACTAGAGGTTCATAGTTCTTATAAACCTAACTCATTGAAATTCCATCCAGTAAAACGGAAGAATTATAAATTTCCAAAATAATAGATAGGAATATTGCAAATAGAGCCATTGCAACTCCCATAAGTGGTGTAGTCCCCCAGCCCGGAGCTACTTTACCATATTCTGAATTCAATGGTTTCAATAAACTCCCTACAGTAGTTTGTCTTGGCCTAGATCTAGAACTACCCTCAACGGTTTGTGTAGCCATAAATCCTATTTAATCATTGGTTGAGATCGGTTGACTTTGTATACTATTCCGTTGTAATTGTAAATAAATAAACGATCTTATCGTAGATCCATTGTGATCTTGAAATTTTCTAAAAATGGAAACAGCAACCTTAGTCGCCATCTTCATATCAGGTTTACTTGTAAGCTTTACGGGGTACGCCTTATATACCGCTTTTGGGCAACCCTCCCAACAACTAAGAGATCCATTCGAGGAACACGGAGACTAGACTTGTTGAAGTAATGAGCCTCTTGATATGAGGGCCCATTACTTCAGTTTCTATAATGAAAAATTATTTCATTATTTTTTAGTCGGAACCTTAGGTGGTTCTCGAAAAAAGATAGCGAAAAAAATTATCCCTAAAGTCGAGACTAAAAGGAATGTATAAACCAATGCTTCCATAGATTCGATCGTGGTTTACAATTATAGCTTTCACATCTATTCGTTTGATTGAGTGGGATCATTTACCATACCATAAAAAAAGAGGGGAAAGAATCAACGAAAAGAAGTTGATTCAGGTCTCTATTTTTTTCTCGAGTACCCGAGAAAAAAATAGAGATAGAGGATAAAGATACCAGAGCAGTCTTGTATCAAACTACTTGTCTCTTTGTAGTTGGATCTCCAAGTTTTTGGAATGCTCCAAATTCCACTTGAGCATCCAAATCTGGATCAATACCAGCAAAAACATCTCTAAACAAGGTTCTAGCGCCATGCCAAATATGTCCAAAAAAGAAAAGCAAAGCAAACGAAGCATGCCCAAAAGTGAACCAACCTCTTGGACTACTACGAAAAACACCATCAGATTTTAAAGTAGCCCGGTCTAATTCAAAAATTTCGCCTAATTGTGCGCGCCTAGCATATTTTTTCACAGTAGCAGGATCGCTATAATTGACTCCATTGAGTTCGCCACCATAGAACTCAACAGTTACACCTACTTGTTCGACACTATACTTTGATTCTGCCCTTCGAAAAGGAACATCCGCCCGAACAATTCCATCTCCATCTACTAAAACTACCGGGAATGTTTCGAAAAAAGTAGGCATACGACGTACAAAAAGCTCGCGCCCTTCTTTATCTCTAAAGACGGGATGTCCTAACCATCCAACAGCTATTCCATCCCCGCTATCCATTGAGCCCGCTCTGAATAATCCCCCTTTTGCCGGATTATTACCAATGTAATCATAAAAAGCTAATTTTTCAGGAATTTTAGACCAAGCTTCCGATAAACTTAGATTTTCAGCTAGTCCGGCACCAACTCTTCGATATATCTCTTGCTGGAAGTATCCCTGATCCCACTGATAACGAGTGGGACCAAATAACTCGATTGGGGTTGTTGCTGAACCATACCACATAGTTCCAGCAACAACAAAAGCTGCAAAAAAAACAGCAGCGATACTACTAGAAAGTACAGTTTCAATATTGCCCATACGTAATCCTTTGTAGAGACGTTGAGGCGGACGGACACTAAGATGGAATAGGCCTGCCAATATGCCCAGTGTACCTGCTGCAATATGATGAGAGGCGATTCCGCCGGGAACAAAAGGATCAAAACCTTCCGCGCCCCACGCTGGACTTACAGATTGTACTTTTCCAGTTAGTCCATAAGGATCAGACACCCATATTCCAGGACCATATAAGCCTGTTACATGAAATGCGCCAAAGCCAAAGCAAGCCACTCCTGAGAGAAATAAATGAATTCCAAAGATTTTGGGCAAATCCAAAGAAGGTTTTCCTGTACGTTCATCACAGAATATTTCTAAGTCCCAATACACCCAATGCCAGATGGCCGCTAAAAAACACAAGCCAGAAAACACAATATGTGCTCCGGCCACGCCTTCATAGCTCCAAATACCCGAATTCGTTACAGTTCCTCCTGAAATACTCCAACCACCCCATGAATTGGTTATTCCTAAACGAGTCATGAAGGGTATAACGAACATACCTTGTCTCCACATTGGATCAAGAACAGGGTCAGAGGGATCAAAAACCGCCAATTCATATAGAGCCATCGAACCGGCCCAACCGGAAACTAGAGCCGTATGCATTATATGGACAGAAAGCAATCGGCCGGGATCATTTAATACGACAGTATGAACACGATACCAAGGCAAACCCATGGAAATACCCCTTTCTCAAAGAAAAATAGACACTATGTAACTTTATCGCATTGCAATAGACTTATTTACCTAATCTTTTCAGCGAATTCTGTATGAGAAAAGGTTACTTTTTATTGTATTCCGTTGAAAATAACGGCTGAATTCTATTCTGTTCGTAAGAACAAAGAGAAGCAGATCTATTCTATATCCGATAAGTACCAATACGCAATGGGAGCATTAGTCCTATTTGGGGGGAATGAATGTATGGATCCTTTTTATTATTCGAACGATCTATCTCTTCATTAAGATTTTTATTTCTTAATTCTATCTTTCTCTAAAAACCTTCGAAGAAGACAATAAACTCATTCTTACGTTTCCATATTAAAGTGAAGTATAGTACTTAAATTTTTTCTTTAATTTAATGCCCATTGGTGTTCCAAAAGTACCTTTTCGGAGTCCTGGAGAGGAAGATGCAGTTTGGGTTGACGTATAGTGCGACTTGTCAGACAGATTGGGTCATATGGAATTTCCCCATTTTCTCCCCCGATCGAGATATCCTCTGTTTCGCCCAAGAAATATTGTATTGATTGATTCTTCAATCATGCGTAGCGTGAAGTTAAATTAGATTAATTTAGATTGAGGAGCAATATTCTAAATTAGAAGAATTTATGGTTAACTTGGACTAAAAAAATGGAGTATCCAGGCTCTGCTCATAAAATACCAAATGGGTAATAGTAATATATGTAGAATTACCGCTTGTAGCTATGCATAGAAGATTCTTCTATTTTATTTATTTAATTAGAGAAGCACTCTTAAACTGCCATGTCAACCATTATAATAAATACATTGAATAGTTTTTTGGAGACATGAAACGAATTGAAAAAAAAAAACTCGTAGCAAAAAGAAGTGGTACTGAGATCATTTGTCCTATATGTACAACTAGAATTCGGATAGATCTTTCCCCGGAGTAGAACATGAACCTAAAAGAATTCAAAGGGCCCATTCAGGAACAAGAAAATGACATCGTGATTTAAATCTCGACGAAACAATACATCAATGAGAG